AGAGTAATTGAACAAACATTAAATAAGACAGTACCCGAAGGTTCGCAGGTGTCTGAATATTTATTCCATAAGGGCTTATTTGATCCAATCGTACCACGTAATCTTTTAAAAGACGTTATTAGTGAATTTTTTAAACTCCACACTTTCTTTCCTTTGAATCAAAATTCAGTCAAATAGTTATTTTTTTTTGATTTTAATAATCAGCAAGATAAAAAATTATTACGCGAGAACGGGCGGGATAAAGAAAAAAATTTCATGTTCTTTTCTTTATGTTTATATATTATCTATTAGATATCTATAATCTATCTTCCTGAACTTTTAGTTTTACTAAGAATCCCGGTTGGATCGGATTCGAACGAATCTTTCGGTAATTAATCAATTCATAAATCCTTTCTTTTCTTTAAAAAATGAAATTAAAAGACAAGAAAAAAAGAAGAAAAAAAGAAAGACTACAAAAATAGATTATCATACATATAGTTCATATAATTGATGTAGAAATATGAACAATATAAGGCTATTTATTCAGTATTAAGTTCTCAATTTTCGATTCAGTTAGTAGGTTATTCGATATACTTAGTATTATAATAATATTCTTTATAATAAATGTAACAATAACAGGTATAATATAAATAGTAAATCGAGGTATCGTTGCTATGACAATTCTAAATTTACCCTCTATTTTTGTCCCCTTAGTAGGCCTAGTAATTCCAGCATTTGCAATGGCTTCTTTATTTCTTCATGTACAAAAAAACAAGATTGTTTAAATTCGCCGGGACAAAATATCATTCATTGAATAAGTGAATTAGTGAAATAGGGTAGAATATGTGACTTCCCACGAACATAAATGAACGAACGCTAACGAATTCTAGCTATTTTCAACTAAACTAGATACGAAGTTAGTCAATGAAATGGGGGGTCAGGTGGTTATATGTAAATATCTAGAAGATGAGATGCCATTTTTGTGAAGGTTCATATAATAAAAGTGCTAGTTGATGAGCGTTACTTCGTAAACAAAACAAAAAAAGGAAAGTCAAATTGGGATTATTCTATCAATTCCAATAAAATGCAACTAAATCTAGCTAAATCTAGTATGAATTGGAGATCAGACCGTATATGGATAGAACTTATAACAGGCTCCCGAAAAATAATTAATTTCTACTGGGCCTTTATCCTTTTTTTAGGTTCGTTAGGATTCTTACTGGTTGGAATTTGTAGTTATCTAGATAGTAATTTTAGATCTTTATTTCCGTATCAACAAATCCTTTTTTTTCCACAAGGAATCGTGGTGTCCTTCTATGGGATAGCAGGTCTCTTTATTAGTTCCTATTTGTGGTGCATAATTTCGTGGAATATAGGTAGTGGTTATGATAGATTCGATAGAAAAGAAGGAACAGTTTGTATTTTTCGTTGGGGATTTCCCGGAAAAAATCGTCGTATCTTTCTCCGATTCCTTATGGAAGATATTCAGGCCATACGAATCGAAGTTAAAGAAGGTATTTATACTCGTATTGTCTTTTTCCTTTATATGGAAATCAGGGGACAGGGGTCTATTCCATTAATTCATATTGATGAGAATTTGACTCCACGAGAAATTGAACAAAAAGTCGCGGAATTGGCCTATTTCTTGCGTGTACCAATTGAAATGAAATGAATAATTGTTATTTTTTTTTATTTATTATTTCGTCTTCATTTGAGAGGGACTTTGATTCTATTTCTGTATTCTTTATAGATTAAAAGCCTAAAAAAAATACTTTGTACGTAATAGAATCAAAATATTCGATCGTGTAGAGTCAATAAGTGAGGTGGGGTAGATTCCTTAACAATTCATTAAATTAAAAAATGACAAAAAAGAAAGTCTTTATTCGCATTCTATCTCTTATATCTTTATTTTTTTTAGTATTTTTTACCTGGTGGAGCTCTCTCTCATTTAAAAAAAGTATGGAATCGTGGTCTGTTAATTGGTGGAATAAGAGACAATCTGAAACCCTTTTGAATGATATTCAAGAAAATGGTATTCTAGAAAAATTCATAGAATTAGAGAGACTAATCCTGTTGGACGAAATGATAAATGAATCTTCAGAAACACATATACAAAAGCTTAATATAGGAATCCACAAAGAAACGGTTCAATTAATCAAGATGTATAACCAAGACCATATGAATACGATTTTGAACTTCTCAATAAACATAATGTCTTTCATTATTCTAAGTGTTTATTCTATTCTGGGTAATGACGAGCTTGTTATTCTTAACTCTCGGGTTCAGGAATTATTATATAATTTAAACGATACAATAAAAGCTTTTTCCATTCTTTTAGTAACTGATTTATGTATCGGATTCCATTCGCCTCACGGTTGGGAACTAATGATTGACTCTATCTACAACGATTTTGGATTTGATCATAACGATCAAATTATATCTGTTCTTTCTTCCACTTTTCCAGTTATTCTAGATACAATTTTTAAATATGGTATCTTCCATTATTTAAATCGTATATCCC